GGCATTTTTCGGGGAATAGCCCTCTTCGAATCATAACTTAGAACACACTAATTGGAATTACTTAAGAGACATGCTAATAGAAGAGCACCACCGAACACTGTGGATCCCACACCCTTATAAACCTCAGACTGCATGGCTTTATTGCACTCGTTAAGACAGTGCTTAAGTGTTTTAGCTCTATCAAGAGGGTCGAATACCGGCTCTATCAAAGCAGGAACACTGTCTTGATTCAGGCAATCAGAATCAAAGATAGATAATATCTCAGGCGGCCATATGATATGCTCAGGAAGTAAACCCCACCACACAGTAAGACCTAGAGCCATAGATTGAAATATAACTGAATTCGAGAGCTTAACACCGAAAGGTGAGCCAATAGAGCGAAGACCACCCATAGAGATTTCTTTAGATAATTCGTTTGAAAACCTGAATCAGGTAAATTAAAACAACTTAGGATTATTTACGGAGAACATTCAAATGATCGAGCGGAGAGAACCCATGCAAAGACTATCCATACCAGGCGTAGTTTTCACTATCTTATAGCCCTTCAAAGCAGTACTACGGGAGGGTTGTTTTTGTATAAGCGCTGCCCCCAAAGAAAAAGGATTATGATAATTAGGGTCCAGCGGAGAGTAACGGATATTGTGAGGACTAACCCGGGTAGAAGGCGTACTACTAGTAAGACTAGGGATCCTCCAATTAATATTCCCGCGTGGTGTAAACTTATCAACGGGAACACGCACATCATGCCTAATAATAGAAAAAGTTGAATTCATGTTACTTAAAGTAGAGTGAGGGATACCCATAGAATGGAGACTTTGAAAGAAATTTTCTATTTCAAAAAGATAAATAGAATATTCTTTATATCTGAAAAGAATATTCGAAAATTGAATTTCTTTCATTGAACTTTATACAGTTGATCCAGCAGAAGCAGGGGTGGTAGTACCTCGCCCCGGATCCCTTCCAGTTTGAAATTCATAGCCTTAGACCCCGTTGGCTCAGCAGCATCAGTAGCAGGGGTATAGGCGGAACCCATTTCAATTGATCCATATACGGAGCCAGAGCCAGTAGTTTCACCCGCGGCATAAGTACCCATTAATGAAAAGAAAAGCGGAGGCCTGCCACCCTGGGAATTAGGTAATTGATGTCGCTCCTAACTGTGTTGAATGTAGAGAAGTGAGTACTTTCATTCTTAAAAAAGCTTTCTCAACGCGCCTTAGATGCTTAGTATATCGCCCTTCGTCGATCCTTTTTGAATAGAAGAAATAGGCGGCTGGCTGTGTGAAAGATGCGCAGGGGTGTTTTCACGTCTCACCGTAGTGCCCGGTACAATGCATTGAAAAGGTTCAGTTTAGATAGTTCGGGTACAGGCTTAGAAAAAAAGATCGAGAGGTAGATAGGAATACGTTATGATCGATCAAGACACGCAGTTCCTCGGTTAGCTAGTAAGATAAACAAGGAATGCCTACAAGGTGGAGCATAAGAAGCAGGGGAGGGCCATCAAGTATCGCGTACACTTGGTGAATCTTAACTTCCAGACGTTCTCACAGCTCATCCAAGCATAGCATCTTGAAGGAGAACTATTGCAGAATAATGGAGGTAGGCGGGTATGCCTTAAGAAGACAGCTTCTCAGCGTCAGGATAAGCGGAATAGTAGAGACAGCAGAAGGGGCTAGTAAGAATATGTAGAGTATCGGCACTGCGGAACCCCAATCTCTTTCTGGTTTAGTGAGATAATGATATAGGCAAGAGCATGTAGGGCAATGACCTCTTTCTTTCCTCACAACCAAAGCTACTTATTACGATATAAGAAGACAGCATATAACCAATTGGGGAATGGTATAACTAATGTAGTGGTTGGTAGTGGTGAAGGCGCTGTCAGCGGCTTCGATCCGAAGGCGTAACTCTTCCCCTCGGAACGGAATTTTGATTTAGATGTTGTCTCCCTCACTCTTCTCTTCCGCCTTCACTGAGACAAAAGAGTGAAGTCAAGGCTCCTTCCGTAGACTAAAGAATAGGTACTTACGAGAATGAGTAGTTGCGAGCTTTAATTCAATCCGACTCTTGCCAATTACACATTTTTTTTTTCTAGGATCAGTTTCCAACCCTCTTTTCGTCAACTGAGGTATCGAATTTTGCGTGGACTTCAGTATCAGTTGTTGTGGAAGCGATCCGCGCTAGCCTATTACGTTTTTCAGCAGCAAGCTACGATCGACTCCTACTTACTTTAAGCTTCTCTCTCTTCCGATGGTACCGTAAACAGGTATCTCCTTTGAAGGAGACGAAATGAATAGAATGCTTTTTACTAGATATGAAGCAACTTTTAAGATTCTTAGAGATATATGGAAGTCGTTTAGATCAGACCCGTGGCTTAATCATACAGATATTTTACTATTAGATTGCGTCCGACCTTCTCGCTTTCGAGGTAGATGCCTATCCCCTAAGCAAAAGATAGCGTTATTTGCAATGAAACTCCCAACTAGAATAGAATGCGGGAACGACGCAAGATAGATGGAAGAGGCAATGACTCTTCTCGGGAGAGGGTCAAAATACGATAGCGTAGCTGCTCCTACTTCTAGTGAGAGTGACCCCGGATAGAGGATCATATATTGGTACGCTTTCGCAATTGCAGGAATAGATCCACTAAAGGAAAGTAGCTTGATTGATTCGAATCACGCGAGTGACAAGGGAGAGGGAAACGACAGTTTGTGCTCGACCGATAGAGTCGATTTGAGTGCTCGACCATAAGGGATGTCACTCTTTTCCTTTTCTTTTCGCTAAGCCCTCTTTATTGAAAGCGGAAAGTCGGACCATCAATGATCGGAGACGCAGTGACCAAAACACCTAAAAGGGGAAGTTCGTTTTATTATTTTTGAATTATGCCTCTGTATGACGGATTGATTGATAGTAGGAACGATACAAGCATATGTGCGCGTCTCAAGACATGAGGAAAATGAAACAAACCCCTCATAACATTACTTATCACTTGATCAATCACAATCTTAAGCTGAAAGAATCCCGGAAACTACGGAAAATTAGTGTTTTCCATCTCCGCCCACAATGCCCCTTTAAATACGTTCCAAAATCTTTCTTGAGGACTCTGACTCTGTCTATGAAACAGTAGAAGGGGGAGATTCGCTTTTGCTCAGTAGGAGCTTTTACTACTACTACTGCCTTTCTCAATCCAATGAAAGTTTGAGTTTGGCTTTGCCATGGTATGTGAGGAAAGCGGGGGGATATATCTCTTAAAAGCAACTCTTTCTAGAGAACAACGATAAGGTCAAGCAAAGCGCTCCAACGAAAGGGGCGCAGCGCGCACATAACTCCTTGATGCTTGATTTTTAGACCTAAAAATCTTTTTCTTACTACCATTTCTCATCCCTTTTTCTTCACTTTAAGAAGATCAGATAATTGTGTTATAAGCTCGGGAGAACTAGGTCTTCTTATTCTTTTCTGCTACGCTTATCCACAAGTTCCATAAGTGTGAGCAGTACGAGCGGAAAGGCTCCCGTTTGGTGTAGGGCAGGGGGCATAGATGCCAAACAAACCTGACCCTTCTCTATCTTAGTAGAAACGAGAAAGCGTTGCATAGGAAGACAAGAAAAGAAGCGGCAGAGGCAGCAGAACAGAGATGATTCCCCATCGCTCTCTTCTTCCTAAAGCCAATTCTTCACTCAACGTACTTGAACCGGAAAGATTTTGCTTTCTTATGATGACCTACTCGAGAGAGTACGATACATCGGTGTAAAAGATTGAGCGGAATCTGCTATTGGGTTAGCCATTTTCGTTATTACTTTCCGAGTCCGAGGGACTATTGCTGTAGAATTTATTAATAGCATTCAAGGTTAAACATGACTCCTAGAGAGTTACCAAAATACGAAGAGAACGAAAGGAGAAGAGAAGAGATTTCAACTATAATAACAGATCACAATTACGAGAAAGAATGGATACCGATGCCAAGAGAAAGGGAGAGGTAAATGTTCATGACGGCTAGCCCTTTCTACCAAGAAGAACGGGTATTTATTTACCTTATGGGATACGATGGACCCCACCTCTTACCTCTCTTTTCTTAGTAGATCGGCCTAACAAAGAAGGAGGAGTTCCGCTCCCATCTTGCTGTCTGTTTCCAGGGGCAATAGTGTAACAACTGGGCTTTCAGACCCTGACGTAGATACATTTTTAGATGAATAGTCAAATCCAGATGAACCGGGGGGAACCTGACTCAGCAGAGCTGGCTGCTTCATAGCCTTCGGCCGGCTCGAAAAAATGGATTAGAGCAGGACCCTTAAACCTAATCCTTCTATAGAAAAATGATTCTTTCTCCTCGCATCGACATTTGGGGATGGGCTTGTCATCGACTCCAGGACCGTCGTGTCCTGCCGCTTTACCACTACCCTAAACGAATAAGTAAGTAAGTAAGATTTCCTCGTTCTGCTATGCCTATCTCCGTTTTAGGAATTTTTGCTTTTGAAAACGGAATATGCGAGAGTTGGTTTCTCTGACTCAGGAGCTAAGGTGTTCGCGGATCTAAGTGGGGAAAGTCTTCCTCGTAACCTCTTTCGTGTTGAACTCTTTTCTCAGTCTCAGGAGGAATAAGATGAATAATCTGCTCTCACGAGCGGAGTCGTAAGAAAACGTTATGATTTTCGGGGTTAGCGGGCTTACCTCGTGGAATGGCCGTTGAATGGCCTCGGAGTGAACGGGGGTACCTCAAATAATAAATAAGACTTTCTTTTTTTCTTCTTTGCTACCTTTAGGAGGTCTCCGACTTCTATCTGTGACATTACCATATGCGTGCCGTTCAATTAGGACTTCCTCAAGTCCAGTAGCACGTTGAGAGAGTTCATCGAAAGTAGTAGGGCCTCCAGCAATCAAGCCCGGGCGCAGTTCAATGCGGATTCCCGCAATACAAATTTATCCCAATTTCTCTTCTGGGATAGATTCTGCTAACTGATTTCGTGGGAGAAAGGCTTGCTAATAAACGGAATTGTTCTATAGCTCAACCGACCCCTCGGGTTTTCTTGTTTACTACGCCGTAAATCTTCCGACGTGATAGATTTCCGGAAAGGAGCATAATAACTCAAACAACTTGTCTCAGGACCTAATAGATCCCGCTTTCAGTCTGGAGCGGAAAGCGTTCCTTCGGAGTGGGAACTGCTTGATAAGCAGCTTTTCATGTCAAAGAGGATAACACTGCCGCTCTTTCTGGTTTCATTCAACTGCCACTAAACCATATGCTTAACACATATCATGGGAGGTGGGATAGAGCTAATTCTGGGATCGAATCCATCTCTACGCAGAAAGATCTATGCTAGGATGACACCGCTATCCCACTGATTGATGGAGCCGTATGACATGAAAAGCCTTTTCTTTATTTCATTGAAATTGGCTTGGTCTTATTTGAGCCGAGAGTGAGGTGCTTCTTATAATAAGTTCAGTATGCCAGAACCATATGGCAAGCAAGAGCTAATGTTATGCTTTCAATAAGAAGGAGCAGCTTTCCGTTTTCTATTTTCATTATGTTACTCCTCTTGTTGATCTACAAGTCGTAAGTAAGGTTACGGTTCTTTCTCTTTCTCCATCTATCTGAGTTGAGCTAGAAGCAGTTAACAAGATTAGAATGACTTCTTTGTTTACTTCTTAAATGAGACGGAAAGGTTGCTGAAAGTCTATCTCAGATGTAGGACAAGTTGACTGGAAGGTAACAGTGGAAAGCAAGTTCCTGTTTTGAATTCACTCCAGATCAAGAGTGAAATGATGACCTTAACTTGGGTACGCTCACAGAGAAGAGGTTCACATCCAATCAGAGCTCATAGGGCACAGGGAGCTTACAGGTCACGGCTACTATTATACATCTTTATATAGCAAGAACGTGTGAATGAACTGACAAAGCCGGAGGTTGTTCTCTTTTTCGTAGTTGCTTGTAGTAATCTTTCTTTAATCGAGATTGGCTACGTAAGAGGGAAAGACTGCACCTACCCCGGCGAAGGGCTATAGATGTAGTCTTTTCGATATGGATATCGGTATGAATCAAGATGGTGAACTTAGTTTGAAACATAGTGGTTATTGCACCACCCGCCCTTCTATAGAGCATTTCGTTGGAAGCTGTACTGTAAGGCAGGCAGCACTGTGTCCGTCAGATAAGTTCGAAATAAAGACAGAAATCAAAGTCGGGAGAAAGGGCACTATCCCTTCTTTTCATTGAGTGAGATTGAATGAAGGGATCGGGAACTCAACTATCGCTGAAAAGAAACCCGTAATTTCTTTCTGCATTGAGGCGGGGTGATAGGGGCAACCTTCGAGCCAATCGAACCAATCAATCATAATTCACAAATTGGACCGAGCATCGGACATCAAACAGAACACCAATAAAGCACCCCCCTTGATTTCGTTCCTCTCCTCTCGATTCAAGGCAATGGACTCTCAGTCCTGCTTTTGTTCCCTCGACCGGCTCCACTCCGAATCCACCATCGCTGGAAATCCAGTCTATATAGAAAGGAATGCCATCCATCTCCGGCTATCCCTGAACCCCAAGCAGGGGATAACCTGCCACCCTCTACTCTATCTCTTGGTATCGAATCCCAAGCTCTCGAACCTTGCCCCCGACCCAAATCCTACCCGTTTTCATATGGGCCAAATGGAAAAAGTAGACTTCCGGATGCCCGCTTAGAGGGAGAGTTGGATGGGCACACACCGTCAGCTATATGTGGATGGAATTCGGTGGGTTCAGGAGGGCCTTTCTTAAGGCAAGCACTAGCTCCCTCATATCAGCAAAATGGTTGCAAATCAATCGATTTGGATGTCGACCGGCCGGGAAAGAGGCCTTTCCCATGAAAACGTCAGCTATATGGAAATGGAGCAAATGAACCTCCTCTGACCCTGACGGAACGGAACGTAATTTAAATAGCGATCATACTATCCAATTTCCATCCATCCCGCACCCACGTCCGAAAATACGTATATAATAGTAGATTCACTACCGCCTCCATACTTATTTAATACGTCTTTTTCCCACATTAATAAGTACCCCTGTTTCCTTTAAAACGCTAGTGCCCGGATCTCGTTCTCCTATCTTTGATACTTCCTTAACGGTAGCTTTAAAGGACATGTAACGTGCGTAGCTTGTTCCACAATTAAACGGTTCTGCAGGTATCCCCATCCCCTCACCTAATACCCGCTACTCAGGGTTGAAAGTAGCTAAATCGCCTGTATAACAGATCTACGAATAGCCAACGCCTCTAACAACGTATTTAAGGGGGTTCCTTACCTTAGGCACCTTCACATCTACATCTACTTATAACAAGCACGTACACACAAGCAAGCTTGAATCCTGTTATCTTAACTGAGAATGCCGTTACTTATAGCCTTTTAACGGCAGCTACACATTGGTCGAGACTCACACGACAGTCGATACTCAGGATTTCGTTTAGCTAAGTGGCCTGTAGACTAGAATAGTAAACCTCACCCTAATTTAACATCTGCTTGAACTCCCGATCTACTTTTAAACAAAAAACTTCTCGAGGTATATGAATTCCCTGGTTACTTTCTTTCCAAAGCCCCGCATGAGCAAGCCAAGCTACTCACTAAGACTGCCCAAGCTACTCATGCCAAGCAGCTAACTTCGAGACAGGCAAACTTCGAGCTAGAACTAATGGATTAGCATTAATAGTCAGTTCCCCGGGGGGATTTCTGTCCTATGCTTGCTGGCTAAACAGAGTTGCCTTCCACACGCCTTCTTACTTTCACTTACCGGACCGGATAGTTACGTAGGCACTTGACCTTGAGTCTCAGGTTCAAGTCTCAGTTCCGCTTGAACTGTACTCGCTAACGGAAAAGCAGTTGTTTTCTATAAGTCGATTCCAAGACCTTTTTTTCGATTGGGTATGATATTTGCCCTACTCGATGAGAGTACCGCTTGCTAACGAAAGTAGTTTGTCTACTAGCTAAAGTTTCCTCTATCTTCTGTTCTGCTTGGCTTGCAACAAAGAGCTTGACTTTCAAGTAGTACTTCCCGGAACAATCAAAGAAGTAGCTTTTCTTCGAGTGCCGAAACTGTACGCATCTCCCGACACTTCACTAACGGTTTTCTTTCTCTAAGCTAAGTCACTTGAACAAAGACCTTCTTACCTTTAGGGCTTTCCCGACTGCCTTCCTTCAGATTCAAAGTCTCTAAGTGGCGCTTCCCCTCTGCCAATAGTACCTCAAGAGATCTAATAAGTATGCCCTACCCTAAGGCGAGTTCGAATAGCCGAGCAAGGGACGGCCCCACACGAGTAATGGCTACGGCCCCAGCTAGGCGATAAAAACTGTCTTAAAATATGTCTTGCTGTTATGAGCTGTAAGCCCCCATTTGAGATATCCCCACCAAGGCCCGTTCAAAGGCCCCTACAGGAAGCCACTTGAACGAAAGTTCAAGAGAAGAGAGGAGGAAGCCACTTTAGCCGAAAGTTCAGGATAGAAAAGCAACTTGACCGAAGGTTCAGGATCTGCAATTGAAGAGAGCGTCAAGCGAGGAGATGAAGAATCAACAGAATCCACAGCTGCTGCCACCGTTGCCTCTGATCTCGCCAACAGAGGATGAAATTCATATCTAGTTCCGTACCGTAAAGTAAAGTGAATTCCGTGTAGTCACGTGTAGGAAGGGCCGAAGCCGAACAACCTGACGCGCGTAGGCTTTTAAGCCGTATCTCCTTGATTTGCTGGCTATAGGAAAGGTGAAGAATGGGCTGTAAACACAAGAGACCATAAACTACGGTTCTGTATGTATGGAGAGGGAGACAGGGTGGAAGGTGGTCCAAATAGGAGAGCAGCTTTTTTGCCCACTTCTCTTACTGATGTGGCATTTTTCCTTCTTTCAAGGAGGTTTCGGTTTCTTTTTCTCCTCGTCTGTATTAGTCACCTCTGTTGGTTCTTCTTCGATAGCATCAATAAAATGGCACTATTGGAAAAGATGGTAGAATAATCGGCTTCTTGCACAAGCCCAGCCCGTCAAAGAGGGCATTCGATAGCATCCTCTTCTGGGCATCTAGATCGATTCCTAAGACCCTCTTATGCGCTACGTCCTACTCCTACTGCTGATAGATGCGTCGACTCGCTTGACTGCTTTCCTGTCTCAACAATAAGATAAGAAGGGAAATCAGTCCTGCCTAATTTCTTATCCTCCGTATAGTCAAGGGCGTATTTTCTGTATTCTCTCCCCCTTCTCTGTGCGCACCGGTAATTCCTTCACAGTTCAAACTCCCTTCGACTGCTAACTCTTAGCAATATCCTTTCTTATATACTTGCAGTTCAGTTCCAAGCCTTACCTTAGGGCAATGATAAGATAAAGAACCGCTCCGCACCTTCCCTATGTGCAATGCAAGAAGTTCCTTAACAACTCACTAGCATCCTCCTCTGGGCATCTATCTAATAGATGTGTCAAAGAGCGTATTCGTCGCAAACAAAACAACCTATTCAACTAGTTGCATTCTGTAAGAACAAGAGCGTATTTTCTGCATCTTCGATTTCCTGGTATTCAAAGGGGCTACGCGGCCAGAAAGAAAGAAATCCTGCAACCCGAGGATATTGTTAAAGCATAGTTTCACCCTGAGCAATGAAGATAGGGAACTTGCCCAAACCAATAGCATGATTACAAAAGCATACGCTTTGTTCTTACGAAGACTAACCGGGAAGGATGGTTTGCAAGGAGGTCTACTGGCAGAGCAGAACCTCAGGCCCTACTACCAAAGGACAATATCCGCCGAGCCTTGATACAATCAAACGAGGATTCATACAGCATTCCTACGAAAGAAAAGAGACTATGAAATCCGGGATTCCGAGTTAAGGACGAGCGAAGGAAGACATATATACCCCTTAACGGAATGCAAGCCATAGCCTCTCCAGACAATCACTTACCTTACCGAAGCTACAAACGAACAAGAGGAGGCCAAATACGAAGGTGCAATGGCTACAACGGGGAAGGATCCTCCCAGCAAACACTGTTCCCTCAAAAGGCTTTCTCAGCCGACGATGGAAGCAAAAGATGACTCGACCAAAGCCGTTCCCAAAGTTATTAGGGAGAAGTTCCCTTAACTGAATGAAAGTCACAGCTAAGTTTCCTAATCCAATCCACATGAACCTTAACAACTTAACCACTAATGATTGAAAAATTGCTAAACCAAGACTCCTTAGCGAACAAGAATTTCCTTATTTGATGCAAGATTCTATACACGTACCAGTTACGCGAACCAGCTCCATCATCCACATCTCATATGCCATTGGCGGGGGTCCCATTCGTCATGTGCCCTTTTACGGGATCCCATTCCCAGTAAGTAGACTTGAACCCATACCCTTGATTCCCGCCTTGAGCCTCAGCCCGAAGGACCAAAGGTTGCTGTTTGGTCTGGATAAGCAGGCAGGGACAGGCTCCTCGAGCAGATACCATTACAATGGAGAAGCTCATCTTCCCATTACCGGCGGAGAACTCAAGGGCTCCAAACTCCTTAGGTCTTGTTTTGTAAGCTTGAAGCTTTGAAACCTGTCGAGATTAACCTCCACTAACCTAAGCTTACCAGATCAAGTAGATCACTACCGAAACCCGTACCGTACACGCTGCTTTCTCGGCTTCGCCTCTTTCTGACAACGCCGACCCTCCCCGTACGCTTTGAGGGACTGAGCCTTCGGATCCCACCTTATTGGTATTGGTCTTCTTTCCGCTGTCGCTGAGAAATGCCCTCCTTTTGGCTTCGCCTTGTGGTCAGAACCGAGACAGATGGTTTTGGTGACATTTCTATTCTGTACCAAAACCGCCTTATCAGTGGATCTCTCTCCGTCCTATCGTACCTCTAGCAAACAACAAAGATGAACTTCGAGCTGCTGAACCGGGCATTGAACAACGGTATATTGTTTTTCTGCTTGTTTTGGAAGCTTGAAACGACAGACAAGTGGTGACTATGAGACGGCTTGCTACTGAGCTTCTTGTGTTCCATCTTTCTTTATTGTGGGGTCCGCGCAACAAGAGCGCTTCCTCTTTTTCTTTGCCACCATGAGACGTCGCCTTCACTGGTTCTTGGGGGTTGGAATAGTAGGCGAGCTTCCCCGCCTTGTTCTCTGCGGTCATTCTCGCTGTCCTTGCTGGGACAGCCATTAAAGGGTTCGTAGATTGCTATCGGCTATGATGAAGTGCTTTTCTTAATGAGGAGTGAATTTCAAAGAAGGAGATTTTGAAAAAGGGCAGATCAGAAAGACCGCAAATGTGGACCAAGTCAGTACATTGCAGTCAGCAACTCCGAATCAGAAAGGAGTCAACGCCAGAGGGCAGGCACAGCCGGTCGTGCAGCCTGTTATGCAGCCTGTTCAGCCAGCGATTCAACCGCTTGTATTACCAGAAACCGGCAGTTCAACAGAATACTTCAGCCAACATTGTCAGGCATCAGCAGGTTCATCCGTCCAGTTTGATCACCAAGCATTATGTAAACAGACCAGAGAATGGAAATTCTTCGGTCCAGGAACCGCTTATTGTGAGAAAGGCTCAAAGCATTACTACAGTGGAAGTACAAAGGCCGATAGAAGCACCCACATGTCAAGTACAGTCGATGGTTGAAGACAGGAACCTCCAGAAGCAGACGGCAGCATGCGTGTATGATGACATCTTCGACGAAGACTCCTTTTCTTTTTAGATAAAGCAATACATTGTTCCACTTGAGAAGATGAAGGCCAGAAATGCACCATCAACCACAGTACAATCTCCACCGCCATCAGCATTGCCATTTCCGCATAATTTGGTGAATCCGGCCTCCAAGATCATAAAGTCTCCGCCACCATCCGAAGTTCCACAGCCACGGGTTATCATTCCGCCATCCAGCGTGTCGACGAAAGAAGCTTGAATTTCAATGCAAATTATAGCAAAGTTAGAGACCCTCATTGTACTGGTGGTACTATCCAAGTAGAGAGGATTCCCAATGTTGCTTCCTAGGTATTCCATTCCTTCCGGTGTCCACAGAACCAGAGGAACATTATCAAACTTAACCCATATTGGGATACTAGCAAAGCTGCTTTTGGAGAGATGCTCTCCCGGTTGGTTGGCATTTCTTAAGAATCAAAAGCTTCCCAGCTATATGGTATGGTCCTACGCCTAGGACAGCATTGCAATTTTCTTCACTCCTCAATTTAAAAACATAGAAGCCATTATCAAGGAGCATGACATCTTCAAGAGCTTGCTCCCAAGTCTTATAAGCCCATTCTTTCACAAGATTCAAAGGGAGTGCTCGGTCAAGGAAATACCCTACCACAACATTTTTCCATCTCTTATAGCCTATTTCTGTAATCCCATTAGGTATGTTAGCTGGGCTCGGGCATTGATCGATAGTACACCTTTCTATTCCTATTCATTTTCTTTATTCCAATTTGGCTGGTTCACCCGCATTGGAAGTCTCGGATGAAGCTCAGATATTTCACCAGAACATGAAGTGCTTAGAAAACACATTTCATAGGGTTGCCGGACCCTAGAAAGAGTGAGAAAATCAGTTGACTGGCTCACGTAGTACTAGATAGATACTTGACTTCCTTCAGAGAAATACATTCCCTAGAAAATGACTGACTCTCATGGTTCGCTACTGACTTCCTTCAGTGAGGACTTACCGATCACTCCATTGGAACTTCGACTGATTCTGCCACAGAACTAATCCCGTGCCAAGTGGCTCAATAGACTCTCTCTTTACCTTCCCCATCTGACCCACTCCTCCTTCTGCGGAATCCCCTTTATAACTAGACTCGTGCAATTTCTAATCAGTGGCTTCCTTCCTTGAGATATCGCCCATCGCCTGAGATGGAGCCTAGCTTTCTGACTGGGCAAGCAGAATGTTGTCCCCAATTCTCCTTCCCTCAACAAATGCCGTTTGCTGCTTACATCCGCGGTGGGGCAGGACTGGCTTGATCCTATTGGCAATGATCTTGGAAACGTGTTCAGTTCTTTATATCACCCCTCGTCCTTTTTGCTTGCTTTATGGTGCCTACTAGTCGATCAGTCCAATCTTATCTGCGTTCATCCCCCGCTGCTTAAGATTTTTAGGTTCTCTATCTCATATAAAAAATGGTACCAAGAATTCTTATCCATAGCGTTCTAAAATATGTTATAAAAGAAGTCAAACTTGGTATAACATATTTTATCTGACAGAACGCCATTTCTAAGATAAGAGATATGGTACTCCTTCTAAGCTTCAGAAATCGATTCTGCCTCTATTTCCGAGCGAGCCAAATGCAAAGAACCCAAGTGAGTAGATCTGGTTACCTTTTCTAATACGAGGAGGCAATGAATATGGAATGGTTGTATACCGAGGCAATGCTATTCTTCTTTTCAGACAAAAGCCTATTCTTTATGGTGTGCCAGTTGTTGATCATAATCCCTAAAGAGGTGACGGGGGCGGAAAGTCAATCAGATAAGATAAGAAGATAAGGGACAAGAGATAGCGATTCCGTGGTTCGGCGGGTAGAGGAGATCATTTCTACTTTCGATATACTTCACCGCGTCCCACCTAGTTGGACCGGAATGGACTTGTTCCCCCGGAGAAGACGGAGAGGCCTAACAAAGGGCCTGATCAACCAAAGACTGACGGAAGAGGTTTTTATTCCTAACAGGCTAATTGAACAGGCGCCGAAAGCAACTGTACCGACGCGGTTCAGAAGCTACAGCCACTTAATTGACAGATGAAGGTCAGAAGCTTCCCCTATCAATCAGGGGAGGGACTAGATTGTTAAGTTTAAGAAATCCCTGACCTACTTGACTTGTTCTACCTGACGCCATTGTCCGATCTGGATTTGAAGGCAGGTGGGCTTGAAGTCAAAGAAAGAAAGCAACTGGAGTTGAAAGAATGGGGCCTTGATTATCTATTCTATCCCGCAAGGCCGAGATTAGTGATTCTCGTCGCTAAGCGAAGACTCTAACAGAACAGAGTAGCGTACCAAACCAAAGGGCAGTCCCGTCGGATCAAAGGAAGGTCAGACTAGCAACGGACGAAGCGGGTGAAGAGCTTAGGTATAGAAAGGGACAAAGAGCTTAGCCGCCAAGCGAAGGGGCAAAGAGGCTAGGAGCCGAATGGCCACTTGACTATCTACTACTAGAATAGAATAATGAGTGTGATAGCGCCAGAAGAGAAGCTATCAGCAACTGTCACACCAGAATGAGCTGATCGGGTAAGCACGGAGAAAGCTTGCATTGAAAAGAAAGGGGGCAGCTAGAGGAGAGGAGAAGCCTTCACACCCCAAACAGTTGAGGGAAGAGAGGCGAAGCCAAGGGGCACGAAAGCAAGTGTCAAGTGTAGGTCTCCCATTCTTCCCCTGAAACCGGCATGGCTACAGTCAGACAGTCTAGATAGAAGATAAGGGTCGAAAGAAGAAAGTCTAGACTTTTCTCTTTTTCATAGTGAGAGCTGTTTGGTTATTAGTCACTTTTCTCGCTCCTCAAGAAAGACGGCTAGAAACTTCCTATTAGGAATGGCTTCCTTTCAGGTTGTGTTGTTACAGACCAGACTGTTCTAACAGGGCAGGGGAGACGGAGAAGTAATCTCATACAGTACAGCTATGATCGGGCAATAGCGCAGATAAGATCAGACTGAATGTGTGAAGGATATGGTTCTGGTTCTCTTCTGTCCCGTTCCTTCAATCAAAGAAGATGACATGCCCAGGGCTAGTGCCAGCGCATAGTCAGAGTCTTCCCTGCGTGCCTAACATCCACTTCTTCTAGTCGAGTGCCTTGCGGCGCCTTTAACCATGAGAGAAGGCGATACCGAAGAGAATAACTCAATGTCACTGGCTACTCCATCAACTCAATTTCGTTGCGTAAGTGAGGATGCCAGTCATCATAGTCTGAACTTGAAATCTTTCGTAGGCTCATCTCGTCGATTGGCATTCCGATCCTGGTCATTCATAGTTCATAGATAGTCGGCACTTTTAGTCATAGGCTAGCGCCCATTCCTGATAGCCGCAGCTCTGCCCCTTCCCTATTCCATTAAAGAATGAATGGGAATTGATCTGACAACGGCTGGGCAAAATCCATCTCTTTCCATCTCTATTTTCGCTAAACTTGCTTGCTTTCATGAAGCCGACCTTAACAGACATCTCTTCCATTTTCGTAGATGGTCCGGTGAATCAATTAAATTAGATGCCGCTTACCTAGATGCGGTGCTTGTCCCTCGAAGCGAAGGTAAAGACCAAGACATTGGTGATTCTTAATCTGACCGCACTTCCCTCAGGTCGAACGGCTATCGATCCTGGCCCGATGAGAAAAGGGTTGAACTCATGCTTGCCTTAACCTCTTAGCGAAGGAAATCGGTGTGCTGATTGGCTCGGGTCATTTAGGTGTGCATGTCTTTTGTAATTCTCTAGATGGGATCCTTGACCTGCTTCAGCAGGATGTTGTTGGGGTTGCCATGCCCCGGTTTGTTCGCCTGTAGTTGTTGTTTCTTTTTGGCTTTTTATTTTAGCCCCTTAAAAAGATCGCTTTTCCCTCCTAAGTGAGAGTTCAATCCTGCCAGTTGATCATTTTCCCCGTCTTTTTGTTCATCAATGCTTTTCCACTCGGCGACGTCCATTTCAATCTTTCAAGTTTTTAAAACCCCTGGATTTTTGGCTAGAAGCCCCTCTCCTTGGGAGCCAGTCTCCGTAAGTGGCATTCCTAGTAGCAGTAGAAGTACCTCTTAGGAAAGCGCTTGTTGTCACCGGGAGAGAAAATAGAATATCCGGATGTGAAAACGGCCTGAAAAGGTCTAATTTCAATTACTTTGACCATTGGTCGGTTCGGCCTAAGGAGTGTGCTGGCACTATCAGTAGTCAAGACGAAGAAGTCGGGCTAAGGACTCTTTACCCTCGATTCTTAGCATCTCAAGGAGACGATCCTCTGGAGAAGAACATCTGAAACTCTATCTCTTGAAATGAATACCCCTTCCTTGGCTTATGCCATTTACCTGAACAAGCAAAGAAAGACTTCAAAGAAGGTAGGAACTTACTCCTCTTCTCCTTCGATACGTGCCTGCTACTGCAGCAGCTAGAGAGGTACGGATTCGGACATGGGAGCATTAGGAAGATTCTTTATAGCTTATGTGATTCACTCCTTAAATTAAATAAGGTAGTTGGCTTACTTGCTTTTGAGAGGACAGGTTGTTTACGAAGAGAAGACAGACGCAAGACTCATCCCGATGGATGCGAGACAGCAGAGGATGTGGGAGCTTTCTTTCCCAGAATAGAAGAAAAAGAGATCAGCAACTTTGACTTAGCCCAAGCAATGCCCTTGGGATTACTATTAAAAGGTAGGTTCCCAAGTAACCCCTTAGCTATCCCCAGGTGGTGGACCAAGCAGAGCTTTGGCCCTCGCTAGCGTTATTCCTCCGATTCGGTTTGGGGCTCAGAGTAATGTATTTATTCACTATCAGATAATAGTTGTAGTCCTTTAATTTAAAGAAAGAATCCTGGAAAGAAGCTCTTTTTCTATAGGGGAAATTCTCTCTAAGTCGAATCGGTGGAATGCCCTGCTTCCGGCTAAGTATACAGAGTTGGGTTCGGGCGGGCTTCTTTCTTTCCCGGAACCGCCGTCCATACATTGCCCATATACGATGGACCAGCAGTTCTTAGACTTCATAGACGGAGAGCCTTTGCTTTGTTATATATCCAAGAGGGTCCGGCCATTCCACACGCTGCCTAGAAGAGGCATGGTTTTTCTTTTAGTTAGTTAAAAGAGAAAAAGGGATGATGGGTGCTTTTTTATAAATAAATAGAAGAGATGAAGTCCGTCATTTAGAGAGAAGAGATGGCTTTGGAGGAGAAAGGAGCGGGTCTCAGATCTTTTGCTCCGCCTTACAGCCTTAGTTTGCACCGTTTTTCTTCCTCACATGGACTAATAACAGGTTCCGAATTAGTTGTCCGAAATAGATCTGGTGCTCTCTCTTCCCCTCTAGTAGTGCTATTCTCGAATGAATGTAAGAGCTTTTCCAACCTCTTTCCCTTCGATACGTGCCTCCCGATCGGAAAGGAAGGAAGTGCCACATCTGTGTCAATTGGATGCTTCCTGTACTGCTGCTATTGCCCAAGGATTCTAAACCTTCGATGAGGTGAAGGCACGTATTCGGATCTCACCTTTCATTGATAGTTACCCGTCTCCATCCAGAGAGCTAGCTGTTAGTCTTTCTCGACCCGCTATCTTACTTGAATGAAAGAAAGAGAAGAATCATTATATTTTAATGTACAAAGGCCATTACTCGATGGTATCCGCTCATGGATGGTAGTTGACTGATTGGAGTCAGTTTCAGTCTTTCTAGTAGTTGGAGTTTGTGGAACAAGTTGTAGAGATCCCATCGTTTCTATGTGGAGAATCCACACCAGTAAGAAATAGCTTTAGTTGTTGGTGGAAGTGACCTAGATATTTTTATAGGTCCTTGCCCCTTTCTTTTTCTTCCGCTAGGTAAGTTGGGAAGTCCTTAATAAGGCAGGGGAAGTCGAGTCCCTTATCTTCGACAAGCCTCGATCTGCGCTTTCACTTTCGCTTTAAAGAAAGAATCGCTGAAGACAGATTCTTTTTATCGGTTGAGTAAGGGCGAATTGCTCCTCTTCTTTATTCTGTAATACCGATAGTGATACGACCAACCTCAAGCGGAAGTAGTTCGGAGCGTCTCTTTCTGTGCTGTTATGATTCCATGATCTTCTCTGAGGTAGACCTGCTTATCTACTCTAACAGTTCGCCTTCAGCTCACCTTGGATACTCCAACCCTTGGTCAAACACTTGAAGATAGTCCTATCAACACGAGCTATTGTCCTTTGATGCTGGATACGCTGGTGTAGATTTCTTTTCTGTAATTGGATTAGAATAATATAAGTAGTGCTAAAGTCGATGCGCTAAATGAGAGTTCGAGGTGGGATGAGTAAATTAGCTCGAATTGATTAGTGCATCTGCTTCTATTTTCGTAGTGAATCATAGCGACTCGTCCCGTGTCAATAAGGTCTGAGGAAGGCTATGAGCCAGGATTAAAGCGCCTTTACCACTGCTCATGGTCCGAGGGACGAGGGAAGTGGAATGGCTTAGTACGCGCCTGCTTTTGAGAGCCTTTCTGCCCTGAGGAGGCCTCATTTCTGGGGCATCCAGAAAAGCCATCCCATTCAAGCCTATCGGGTTCCTTTATTTGAGACTCTTTCTCCTATGGGGATGATGTGCGCATGTTGGCTACTCCGCTTGAGTAGTGCGTTCACTACCAAAACTGATTAAAGATTAAGGATTTTGTACTTACAAAGGTAAAGGTTCACGTCTTCGTAACTAATCAAAGCATTGGAATGAAACCGTGGGCTTACAGGTATAGATAGCTTGGTTTTGGAATAGATAACACCTTCCTAAAGAGTCGGTCGGGGTGGGCTAAGCTAATCAGCAGGCTTATTCAGACATGCTTATGGGCAGTGGGCAGATAGCAGATATTGATTCAAAACTCTTCCTTAGTGGCTTAGCCGACCTACCTTCGTTGAGGAGCTACAGACTTTAATAAACTGCCATAGCTTGCCGCTACGCCCCTGACGTTCTAACAGCTATCTAGTTCTACCAGCTAGAAGCCGGAGATGGTCTCAGTCAGCTAATCGGAAGGCTTATCCGCACATGATAGCGGCATTCTGACCTAAAGGTAAAGGGCGGGCCTTACTTCAGTAAATTAAAACGTTCGATAGAAGCCCCCCACGGAGCGCTAAGAAGCAAGGGATATTCACTCAGCAGAAAGGGCTGCTACGTTAAGAACCTCGCCTTATCTAAGTGTGCTAGGGCCATTAGCCCACTCACTCCCCTTTTCTTTTTATGTGCAGCCTCTCTCTTATTATACGATGCATCTGATTCACTGTCAAGGACCGTCTATTCACCAAAAGAAAGAGCTTAAACGGCTCAAAGACTAGGAGCGGATACGATCACAGTAAAGTCAGAGGGTTTCTTCCCCTTCATGTGCAGCTCCTTCTCTAAGACATTTGGCATCTGTCTTATCTGTCACCTCTTTTACCCTTTGAACAGCAACCCGAAACAGGCATACAAGCAGGTCAGCTGGTCACCTCACTTCTTTGTCTGCTCTGGTCAGGAACACAATCAAAGGAAGGGGCAAAAAGCTTTCCTACGGTCACTGTCTTTGAGTATGTATAGAATAGGAAAGCAGGCAATCGGGCTTGACTTTTTAGCCAGTTTATACAGTCCGACATCGTGAATTCACATAGAGTAACCTACTTCTCTTCCGTAGAAGACCAAAGACACCATTCTTTCTCCTTGTCCTTGAGTCGATTCATTCCGCGTTGGATGAGTCTAATTCGATGTCGAAATCGAATACGAATATATAAATTAAAAAAAAAATTAGAATACGAAAAAATTCCTAAACGAAAGAGAAAAAATAGTTTACGAGCAAGCCAAATCCCTGTTAATGAGTCACCATTACTAATAAGTCAAGAATAATCCAAACCTTCCTTTCCTCTTCTTTTTCTACCCTTTCTTGATCTAGCTTTCTGACTAACTGAATAGACAAGAGACCTGGATCCCAATCCTTAGCGGTTCCTCTAGGTGAAATATTCCTATCCATCTCATGATCATCACTATGAAGAAGGAGCTCTCCCATAGCATAGGGTCTCTTTCGAGAACCTCTGTTCTAGTGAAAGCAAAGCCCATTTCCTCCATGGCTTATATTTATATAGAAAAGTATCTAAGCCTATTATATTAAAGGTATATTAAAGGAGTCCTAATTAGACTCCTCTCTTCAAAAGCCAGAAGGAATCTCAAGGAATAAGCCCTCCGTAGGGCTTACCAATGTAACTGGCTTAGATGGCATTTTAACAGTTCAATGCTTCCCGCTTTAATAAGATATTCAAAATACCTTAGTCTTAGTAATCACTTTACAAAGGCCAAGAAAAGAAATCTCTCCCAGGTAAAGAGAACTCCTAAAAGGCTTACCGGTCAAACCCCCAAAAAGGGAGCTCGCATGCCCCTAGCTGCCCGGAAAGGAAACTAAATACTCAATAGCAATTCGCTCAAAGGTAGAGTGACTCCATTCAAGGGACCGAAAGCAATAGAACGATTTTCTTACTTATCTCTTATCTGGGCAGCAGCAATCTTTAGATAGCTCTATAGGTATATCCTACTTGGGAGAGCTCTTTGAATACACCACCACGACGAAGGCCGGTGAGAGTGGGACTCTTATTGACACTGGGAATACTGCTACGAAAGCTGCTTCAAGAGAAGTAGGAGAATATCTAGAGATTGCTGGAAAGAGACTTCTAGCCAGGTTTGCTCACATTCCCGGAGCTCCTTCGTACGGCTTAAGGGATAGAAGAAGAGGTGTTTGCAAGAAAAGGTTTGACATTCTCATCCCCACGAATCAGGAAAGCGTGCCTGGAACTGAGTACGGCTAACCGCTTCTTGCTAACAAAGTTGTCCAATTCAATGAATGTGTTTGCGTCCTCTCTTCTTAGTCTACGATTATCCCTGCTCTTCCTCAGATGTGGATATCTTTACCTGGTCGAAAGTAGAAATGTGTGATTGGCTTCGTCCCGGCCTTCAATAAATAGCAGTTGATTCGTGAATACCGTATTCCATAGTTGCCAAAGAGGCCTTTTCTTCCTCACAGCGCATTCTCTGCTCTAGCACACCGGAAACTCTCACAGTAAGAGTGGATAGGCTTACACCGGTGGCAGAGATCGAACTAAAGGCAAAAGTTGGAACCGGCTAACTAGATCCAATGAAGATAGTTTCTGTTGTTGACTTCCACCCTAGGGAAAGGCCTTAGAGTTAGCCTGCTACTCTTGATTCATAAGCAGTCCACCATCTCCTTACTTCCGAAGACGACGGGTTCTTTCCTTCGCCTCTTCTCTAAGCATCCAGGGCACAGTCTCAAGGCTTTGAAGGAAAGGTTCACTTCGGCTTAGATTCCGATTCCGGGTCTTTCTTTTAAACCTCTTCCATGCCACCCTCTTGAAAAGCAGTTGTCCAAGTCAACGAAGAGGAAAGACGCTTTATATACCGACCTTACTAGTGCCTTTTTTCACCCTCCCCTCCCTGGCATCTTTGACAGATGTCCATACTCTCTCAAATCATGAACATGGACCCTATAGTTAAGTTATGGCGTACTTTGCTGACCGTTCAAAGGACCATTGGAAATCCGATATCGAGATGTCTTTAAGCTGGGTGCTGTGAAATCGAATTGATGTGGCACTTTTTTTAATGGGTTGGGGTTCAGTGTCTCTCTCTATATAAAGGAGAATGTTCAAAGCGGGGTAGAGGAAAATCATCAGGCTCATGACCTGAAGACTTCATCATGTCCCCGCCTACTCACTGGATAGGATATGGTCTGTGTGCCGCGAGTGCTCCGTCTTTCTTTACTTAAAAAAGGAATTGATAGTCTTCAGGCTCAAGGCGATAGGCCAGTGACTATCTAGCCCCGGAGTCTTTCTCTCCGTCAAAGGAACTCTTTCTTGAACAAGCACGGCGCTATCAGGACAAAATCCTAGCAGAAGCAGAAAAAGAGGAGTGATTGTGGTCTTCGATTCGAATTCGATTTCGGTCTTAGTCTCAGTGTGGCTGATCATGCTCGGCAGACCAGCGTCCCATAATTCATGGTGATGGTGGGCGAAGATCTATAGTACTTTCCTTACTACCATGGTAGCATGAGCGTTCGCCTTTAGTAAGGAATAGCATTAGATCAAGGTAGCGCTATCTTATAGCATAAGATAACCAACCATTGTTTACCTTACCATTTAATACGTTTTTCCAAAAATTCCTTAGACTGAGATAGCATGGTGAGCCCTTATAACTAAAGATCTATAGCTGAGTATAGTTGAGCCCTTGGAAGCTTTATAGCATAGCCTTTTATAGATATAGAGGAGCTGGTCGCCGAAAGCCCTCGTCGGTAGCCATGGTTAAGCAAAGGCTTCTATGGCTCTAAGGTAGTAGACTTGGCCGCGCATGAGATGTTAGCCTTTAGACCTTCCCCATGGACCGGGGCTAAGGGCCTAATTATGTTCCGCGTCGTCTTAGTCTTATCGCCTGACTATTTTATTAGTATAGAAAGAACGGGAGCCGGGCTTCTTCTAAGGCGAACAGCCCTATAAATTACGTAATGTTATTAATTTTCGTATTCATGTTTTTTTCTGCATAAAAGCAGCGTCTATTGGGTCTTTGTGGTGGTTGATAGATTCTCTTAGAACCAGGGCTCCCGTTTTTCGTATTATTCTTTCTGAAAGGAAGTAGTGAGAAACCACGGAGTTCCGGTTAGCATAACGTCCGATCGAGACAATAAATTCATGAGTCATTTCTGGAGGACGTTATGGAGGAGGGAACCGGCTTGCGCTTCAGTAGCGCCACCCACAAAGGGATGGTTAGATCGAGATGGTTGGTGATTTGTTGAGGAGCCTGGTAAACGGCAAGCCGAGACGCTGGGAGGTGACAACAGCTGAGTTTGCTTATCCAAACTCGGTGAATAGAAGCACTGAGAGATCGCCGTTTGTGGAAGACCAGAGGAATGAAAGAGTTGGCTCCGCCCGTAATAAGATAAGAGGAAAACTGCTTGGATATCAATGACTTTGCTAGGGTCGACTGCACGCAGAGGTGCGTGAGGGGAAGCAAAGCAAGGATAGAAATGTAAAGCCACGCTGGAGAGCGCAGGAGTTTGAGGTTGGTGATGAAGTGTGGTCCTGAGAAAGGAAGACAGGCAGAGAGACGCGGTCAATTGCGGCAGCGAAGGATTTTGCCATTTGTATCAAGCTCAAACTTCCTTCTTGCATGCGTGCCCCCCCGGAAGCTAGAATAAGAGGTCAAAATGGATTGTTAGCGTACTCAATCAAACGGGTGATTTTCTACCCGACTACGGATCTCACACTACCCGCTATAAAGTCAGCATCCATAACCCCAAATGCTACAGGAATACCTTTATTTGGCCATTTGCGATCGAAACAACCTAGGAAAGTTATTGCCTACATAACCTACTCTTCATACCAAGAGAGCCAGGTATCAGATCACTGTAGTTCGAAGACCCCTTTTGTTAAACCAGTTCCTGTACTCTTTTTGAATGAATTCCAGCTAGTAAAGTAATCTGGTAGAAAGGACCCACTCGCCCGCTCTCCCCTCGCCTCGCCTAGAAGCTTCCAAACCCCAGGCATTGGCCATTAAAAAAGGACCAGCGCCGTTTATTTCACGGTAAAGGCAGGCCACACAAGCGACGTAGGTCTTCATTAGTGAAATGCTTATAGAATTTCCTATAAATGGAGGATTGGCGTTGGTGTTGAGTTAACTCTTGCAGAAAGGAATTCAGCTTCCTCTCTATGTGCTTGCGCTGAACAGCATCTCCGGGATTATCTACGGAGGCAACCTTCGCTTGAATGAAGGCGTCGGCTTCCTGCCTTATATTTTCATATGGCGAGACTTCCATTATTCTCGCGATATTCGGTTCCTGAATCATTAGATTGAAAAGTTTCTAATAGGCCCTTATTTTCCAAGACCCTCAATTCGATCTCTGTTCCATATTTGAAAAAAATGGTCAACGTTGACCGCTTGATCAAAATGCTCGCGCACAAGCCGTTCGTAATCACCGGGGTGAAGCTGAGGAGGTACGTTGAAGTACTGTTGGCCCTCGAGAAGGCGAATACGATGATAGATGGTAGCTTCGTTTTCCGCACCTGCTCTAAAGGTATGAATGGACTCAGAAGTGGATTCTGATTCGAGAGCAGGAAGGCTCAATTGCCTAGATTCCTCCCCACTTTCAGAAGATACATTCCAGATAAAAGTATAAAAGTGGATACGGCTGTTGTCAGACCGGCGACAATCCAGTCCAAGATGAAGAAGCGAAAGAGGGAACATAAACTAGTCAGAAAAAGCAAAATGAAGAAAAAAAGAATTCTACTTCCCTTTCTTTTCTTTTTTTTGAAAGCAGAATTCGATAAATTAAAGAGAGACCGACTAAAAGAACAAAGAAAAACAGCATCCACTTTTGAGTGCTCATTATAGCGGTTCCTTCTGATCCTAGAAAACGTCCAAGGCAAGAGCCTAGGAAACTACCCAGGAGAGAAAAAAGAAAAGAAAGAGAATAGCGTTTTATCATCATCATATTATATTATATTAAAGTCAACGCACTTTCTTGTAGAAAGGTATCTAGTTCTCTTTTTTTTTCGTCAGTTAACCCACTTTTGAGTTCTTCTAGTAATTCTGGTTTGATACTATTTGTAATGATTCTTTCATATTGACTAATTCTGTCTAGTGGCATTCGATCACAGAATCCATTGACAGCAGCATAAATGACTAGAATTTCTTTTTCAATTGGTAGTGGTGTATATTGTGGTTGTTTTAGTACTTCTGTGAGCCTTGCTCCTCTATTGAGTAATGCTTGAGTTGCAGGATCAAGGTCTGATCCAAATTGAGCAAAGGCAGCGACTTCTCGATATTGTGCCAATTCTAGTTTTAAACTTCCGCATACTTTTTTCATAGCTTTTAACTGAGCAGCAGACCCGACGCGACTGACAGATAAGCCGACGTTAATAGCAGGTCTAATTCCGCGATAAAAGAGTTCTGTTTCTAAACAGATTTGTCCATCAGTAATGGAAATTACATTTGTAGGAATATAAGCCGATACGTCTCCAGCTTGTGTTTCAATGACTGGTAAGGCGGTCAAGCTCCCTGCACCTGTCTGGTCCGATCGTTTAGCTGCTCTTTCTAAGAGACGTGAATGCAAATAAAAAACATCTCCTGGATAAGCTTCACGACCAGGTGGTCTTCGTAATAGAAGAGACATTTGTCGATAAGCGACGGCCTGTTTACTAAGATCATCATAGATTATTAATGCGTGCATTCCATTATCACGGAAATATTCTCCCATGGCACAGCCAGAATATGGGGCCAGAAATTGCAGAGGAGCAGGATCCGAAGCGGTGGCTGCTACAAGAATGGAATATTCCAAAGCATTCGCTTCTGAAAGAATTTGAACTAATTGTGCCACAGTTGAACGTTTCTGTCCAATCGCTACATAGACACAATACAATTTCTCAC